AAACAAAAATTTGATTCTTTTTACGAATTTGATATTGGAAATCCGCGAATCTAGAAATTCATTTCGGACAATTGAACCTTCTCAAACTGTTTCTTCTTAAGAACCAAAAATATTTGTGCCAAAATAACAGATGCCAAGAAGAACAAAAGGCCTTGGACACGGAATGGATCTTGAAGTACTATTTCCGCATCTCCTTGACCAAATCCACCCACATTAGGATTACTCGTTAATGGCTGATCAAGTTTGATAGATTCGCCTTCGGAAACAAGAAGTTCTGGCCCTGGTGGAATAATATCAACCACTTGACGTTCATCTGACGCATCCGATATGGTTATTTCGTACCCCCCTTTTTCTTTTCGTATGATTTTACTTACTACACCAGCCGCTGTAGCATTATAAACTGTATTGTTACTCTTGCTCCCATCGGGATAAATCTGACCCCTTCCTCTGTTCCCGCCTACATATATGGGATATTTTAAGAAGTGAACATCTTTATTAGTAGCGGGGTCCGGGGAAAGAATAGGAAAGGTGACTTCACTATATTTCTGACCAGAAACAGGACCTATCACAAGAATATTTTTTTTATTGGGGCGATAGCTCTGAAAAGACAGATTGCCTATCTTTTCTTTCATCTCGGGCGAAATACGATCGGGAGGCGCTAATTCAAATCCCTCAGGTAAAATAAGAACAGCCCCCACATTCAAACCTCCCCTTTTACCATTAGCAAGAACTTGTTTAACTTGCATATCATAAGGAATTCGAACAACTGCTTCAAATACAGTATCAGGAAGTACCGCTTGCGGAACCTCAATATCCACGGGCTTATTAGCTAAATGGCAATTGGCACATACAATACGTCCGGTCGCTTCTCGTGGATTTTCATAACCCTGCTGTGCAAAAATGGGATATGCATTTGAAATGGATGTCCGAGCTATGATATATATCATCAGCGATACGGAAATAGATCGAATAATCTCTTTCTTTATCCAAGAAAAGGTGTTTTTAGTTTGCATGGTCCAATCATTGATCCCGAAAATTTCTACAATAAAATTAGGTAGGTCGCTTGTATAGTTCCCTATCCACAATTCTGCTATTTACTTTATTGAAATCATTTTACTGGAATATAAGGAGTAGGAGAAATCCCTGTAGGGTAGAAAGAGTAAGTACGTCTTAAAATGGAAATGCTTTGCTTATGTACCTTATGTTACAAAGTAACAAATATTCTAGTTAGATCAGTCATTCATTGAATGATAAATCACTACAAGTGATGGAGATATACGATTTAAATAACGGAAGATCCAATATTTAAAAATTGTATCCAGAATGACTGGAAAAGTAGAAACAAGACCCGATATAATTTGATCGTTGTGAGCAAATCCAAAATCTTTGTAGACATAGCCAATCATTAGTTCCCAACCATGGGGCGAATGGAATCCGATACATAAATCAGTTAATAAAAGAATAGAAAAAGCTTTTATTGTGTCACTTAAGTTATATAGGAATTCTTGAACCCAAGAGTTAAGAATAGCAAGTTCTTCATTACCCAGAATAGAATAACCACTTAAAATAATGAAAGAGGTTATATTTGTCGATAAGTGCAAAATCATATGGATATGATCCTCATTGTGCATCTTGATCAATTGGATCGTTTCTTTGTGGATTCCTATACGAAGTGTTTGTAGATGTGTTTCCGGGTATTCTTTTATCATTTCGTCCAAGAGTAAGAGTTCTTCCAATTCGATGAATTTTTCTAGAATACTCTTTTCTTGAATATCAGTCAAAAAAGTTTCGGATTGCCTAGTATTCCACCGATTAGTAATCCAAAATTCAAGACTTTTATTAAATGAGAGAGAGATCCACCAGGGCAAAAATACTATAGATGTAAGATATAGAAGAGGAAGAAATGCTTTCTTTTTTACCATTTTTTCATCTTTGAATTGTTAATGAATCCACCTCATTTGTTGAATCTATGTGATCTACTATTTCTATTAACCCTAAGTTCTATTACAGGGCATCGGACCTATGAATCTATTCCCTGTTTTTTATTTGTGATTCAGTAGTTAGTCCTTGAATTTAGAAAGAATACAGAAATAGAATAAGAGCCCGTTTCAAATGAAGAAATAAGAAAAAATCTTGTTTCCAGATACCTCAATTGAATTGATCAAATTCGAAGCCCTTTTCGATAAATGCTTGAAAGAACCAATTCAAGCAAGTAATGAATAGCAAGTAATGAATATTATTTCAAGCAAGTAATGAATATTATTCGGATTTTAAGCCAAAAGAACTCCCTTTGTCTTTTCTATCAAAAAAGAAAATCTTTCGAAAAAAAAAAATGGCCGGCTACCCCACAGTTCTAGTCCAGGAAAAATGGAGAGAGATTTATTAAGAATATTGTGATCTACCGATCATAAATTCAAAACCTAATGTAATGATCAAAAATGAGTGGCAAAACAAGACAGAAAAGTTATCCTTATAAGAGATCCAAGCAATCTTTTGACTTTGATCATTAAGAAAAACAAAAGAAAAGATAAAAAAAAAAAGAAAAGTCGATTGACAAAAGAAAGGAGAGAGAATTTCCAAGATATGATCTATTTGTATCTAACCTATCAATTCATATTGAAAATAAAAAGAGAAATCCTTTATTCCGAAATGTTTTGATATACGAGATGAATCTATTATTTTATTTCGATTTGTTACTTTTACTTGTTTTTTAGTAAATTGAGTTGAGTCGATTTCCATACGCATAAATTCTTTTTTATGCATACAAAAAAAATTTCGTTTTATGGATGTTCCATATACGTATACTTTGGCTCGAATGAACGTTCTGAAAAAATTTTATTAAGCTATGCTATGCTGAAGAAAGAACAGAGAATTCTTGAATTTTTTCCCTGCCGCTGGGAAAGAATTTCTTCTTCAGTTCAAGTTCATTTCAAAATACTTCAATCGGTACGCGCAAGAAATAGGCCAATTCGGCGGCTTTTTGCTCAATTTCACGCGGAGTCAAATTCTCATCAGTACGCGTCAAGGGAACGGCCCCCTGTCCTTTGATTTCCATATAAAGGACACGACGAGCAGAAATACCCTCTTTAACTTCGATTCGGATGGACTGAATATCTTTCATACGAAATCGTAGAAAGATGCGACGATTTTGCCCAGGAAATCCCCAACGAAAAATACACACTATTCCTTCTTTTCTATCGAATCGATCATAGCCACTACCTACATTCCACGAGATTGTGCACCACAAATAGGAACTAATAAAGAGACCTGCGATACCGTAGAAAGACATCACGATCCCTTGTGGAAAAAAAAGAATTTGTTGAGACGGAACTAAAGATATCAAATTCTTACCGAGATAACTGGAAGATCCAACTAATACAAATCCTAGTGAACCTAAAAAAAGGATAAAGGCCCAGCAGAAATTACTTATTTTTCGAGACCCCACTATAAGTTCTATCCATATATGTTCTGATCGACAACTCATACTAGATCCAGTTGCATTTTATTGGAATTGAGAAAATAGTCCAAATGAATTTGACTTTCGTTTTTTTGTTTCCGAAGTAACTCTCATCAACTAGTGTCATTCGAATGTAAGCCTTTAGGAGTAATTCATCTAATTGGTTAGATCAAATTGGTTAGGTCTAAAATAAGAATATCCCTTTTATATGATCTCCTATAGATATCCACATATAGATACATTGACTTTCCATTTCCTACATCCACCTCGATTCCGATCTATTTGAAAATTGCTATAATTTATTTAACTATATATTTACGCATACATAAAAGCTATGTTCGGAGGAAACTGCCATATTCTACTAAATAGATATCTGTGTTATCTATATCTAAGTCTTGAAAAAAAATAGATAAGATTTGCACCTATCGAATCTAAAAAATCTTGTTTTTTTGAACATGAAGAGATAAAGAAGCCATTGCAATTGCCGGAAATACTAGGCCCACTAAAGGCACAAAGAAAGAGGGTAAGTTGTTAAAAATTATCATAGAATGGGTACCTCGATTTAATATTTGTACCTGTTATTGTTAGAAAGATACCTTAGAATAATTATAATTCGTATATAATTATATTGAGTATATCGAAGTGACTATATATATTAAATAATAAGTGTAAGGAATGGATAATTAAATAAATGAGACTTATTCTTCTTTATCTTTCTACATGAAATATAGAAATATACGTATGATAATCTATTCTATTCTTGTCTTCAAATTCGAATTGAATTCGAATTTTGATTTTATTTAAGAAATAAAAAAGAAAGAGTTTCTTACAAATTCACGAAGGATTCGTTAGAATTCAATCCAACAACAGGATTCTTAGTAAAAATAGAGATTCTCGGAAGATATAGTAGAAAGAAAAGATACTCTATATCTATCTTTTCTATATTTGAATTATATATACTATACATACAAAGCAAGAAGGAAAGATGACCTTCGGTTTATTTTATTTGCCTTGCCCAATTTGAATTTTGAAGAAGGAACCATTTTTTTTTATCTTGTTGCTAGAGGTTTCCTAATTAATAATCAGGAATATCGGTAGAAAAAAAAAGAATTATCCGCACGATTCTTTCTACAATTTACAATTAAATATTATGATTATGTCACCAAAGAAAAAAGAAAGTCTTCTTTAGAATTTTTACTTTGATTCCGATAAACTACCTAATTGTTCGCTACAAATACAAAAATGTAACTAAATAAAATAAAAATAATTTGACTTAAGGCTCCACTTAACTTACTAAGTGAATTTTAATTCAAAGGAAAAAAAGCGTGAAGCTTAAATAACTCACTCAGAACACCCTTTAAAGGATTACGTGGTACGATTGGATCGAATAAGCCCTTATGGAATAAATATTCAGCCGCTTGTGAACCTTCAGGTACTATCTTATTCAATGTTTGTTCAATTACTCTTTTACCTGCGAATGCAATGTAAGCATTAGGTTCGGCAATAATAATATCCCCCAACATCCCAAAACTAGCCGTTACCC